AGGCTATGAACTTAGAAATGGAGAGCAATTTGAAGAAATGACCTTAAATCTTTGTGTACTAACCCCTAATCGAATTGTTTGGGATTCAGAAGTAAAAGAAATCATTTTATCTACGAATAGCGGTCAAATTGGCATATTACCAAATCATGCTCCTATTGCTACAGCTGTGGATATAGGGATTTTGAGAATACGCCTTAACGGTGAATGGTTAACGATGGCTCTGATGGGTGGTTTTGCTAGAATAGGCCAAAATGAAATCACTGTTTTAGTAAATGATGCGGAAAAAGGTAATGATATTGATCCGCAAGAAGCTCAGCAAGCTCTTGAAATAGCAGAAGCTAATTTGAGAAAAGCTGAAGGAAAGAGACAAATAATTGAGGCAAATCTAGCTCTCCGACGAGCTAGGACAAGAGTAGAGGCTATCAATGTGATTTCATAAGCAGTTGGTACGTTCGAATAATCAAAAGAAGTTCTATTTCGAAACCCTATTTCGATTGGATTTTGCTTGATTGGAGTCCAATTTTGATACAACGCATTGCATTTAAAAAATGAAATAAGAAATCCAAAATCAATAAGAATACAAAATGAATAAAAAGAGGGTGGGGCAAAAAACTTATTAGATACCGGAGTCAATGGTATCTAATAAGTTCTACCTACTATTGGATTTGAACCAATGACTCCCGCCGTATGAAAGCAATACTCTAACCACTGAGTTAAGTAGGTAATTTATCATCCCAAAGGCAACCAAACGGAACCCATCCCATCGATGGATTATAAATATCATATTCCTTAGAAGCAATAATAATCTAAAACACTCCACAATAACAATAAAATTGTGGATGTTGGATCATAGAATATTCATCTTGACAAGAAATTATATACATGATAAAATACGCATCACAAGCACTAAGGGCTATAGCTCAGTTGGTAGAGCACCTCGTTTACACATGCGCCAATGTTTTTTTCGGGGAAGTCCATCATACACTGAAATAAATTGATTTTATTGTGAAATCGATGTCTTACTCCATAACTTCGAGGGAACAATAGCCTGACAAATGGGTCAGTCCGATTTTGGTGCCCCTTTTTAGGTGGCAAACAGACTCCATCATTGATTTGAGATATTGATAAGGTGAATACCAATGCATTCAATGCTAGGCCTAATGAGTATAAGGTCCTCACAAAATCTCTTTTCGTATTATGAACTTTAAGGTGTATGAGGTTTCATATTTGATTTTCATTTTCAAACGAACGATAGAGACTTCATTTAACTTCAAACGATCTAGGCCAGAGGCAGACCTACGTCAAGATAACTCCACCCTTGAAACACTTTGGTAGTGCTCCTGGAGCAGAATCCCAAATAATGAATCAGAGCACATGGAGCCATCTCCTTATCTTATTTTTCTATTAAGAAAGAATATGGTGGATTGGCTGATATTTCTATCAGTTAATGAAAGAGCCCAATGCAAAATAAAATGCATGTTGGGTTTTTAAAACAGTTCAGATCATTTTGATAATAATAAGTAAGTTTGATCTGTTTTACCGAGAAGGTCTACGGTTCGAGTCCGTATAGCCCTAGAGCCCTATAAATAGAAAATACAAAATAAAATGAAGATTTGAAATCAAAAATTGTATAATTTTGATTTCTTCATTCTTTATTTGGAACTGACCGGCTAGTTCATCGAAAGAAAATTCTTCCTAAAAACTCACTCACAGGAATCGTTTTAAACAGAACACAAAATGGAAGTAAAAACGTATTTCAAGGGATGTAATGAATCCCTATTCAATCAGTGATAAACAAATCAACCCTTCCTTAATCTTCGGAGAGAAACTCCATATGAATTTCCCCATCGACCCCAATCAAGGGGGTAAGTTAGTGATACTCCTTTTAGTCGGTATACCTAACCTTAATGAATTTAAGAAGTCAAAGACATGAGTCCGGTGAAAACCTCCAAAGAGTTATTCACATAGATCTAGGAGACAAGTTTTTTGAAAAACGAATCCCTTTGGTAAGTTTCAGTGTCAAAAGAATGTAAAATAGAAAAGAAGCTTTTTCTTCGTATACCTTACTTAAACCTAGTGAAGTACAACCAAAAAGTCAGATTAAGATATTCGAAATCTTGAGATCAAAATACCTATCCATTCTACTACATTTGAATACTTATTTCATTCTAAATCATTAAGAAAAAAAAAACGAAAAAAGACCTCCGAATTCAATCTTATTTTTAGTTGGAAGTCACTTTCTTTAGCCAGAATCCTAGGTGAAAACAAGAGAATTTGTCTAAGCGTAACATGTAGAGTTATACTAACTAAAGAAAATGGAAATCAAAAAATTAAGTAAACCGGGAACAGGATCCCAGTCAAGTCAGTCGGTAACCAGATAGGCCCACAATAATAAAAGGGAACTCGATGGTTTGGTCAAAATGAATTCGTGTTTTGACTAAAGAGTTCCAGTTCTGGATGATTTTCCACTTCAATTCGAATCGATCAATTGGTCTATTTT